AGAGCCAGGCCAACTACGCCAATAGCACTCATCCATAAACCGGTGACGGGTACAAATAGCATAAAGAAATGTAACCAACGTTTATTGGAAAAAGCAACACCAAAGATTTGGGACCAAAAGCGGTTAGCAGTGACCATTGAATAAGTTTCTTCCGCTTGAGTGGGGTTAAAAGCTCGGAAGGTATTTGCACCATCACCATCTTCGAATAGAGTGTTTTCTACAGTAGCCCCATGAATAGCGCATAGCAGAGCCGCACCTAATACTCCGGCAACTCCCATCATATGAAAGGGGTTCAACGTCCAATTATGAAATCCTTGGAAGAAAAGGATGAATCGAAATATAGCTGCTACACCAAAACTCGGTGCAAAGAACCAACCGGATTGTCCCAGTGGATAAATAAGGAATACGGAAACAAAAACAGCGATTGGACCAGAGAATGAAATTGCATTATAAGGCCGCAATTGAACAGACCGAGCAAGTTCAAATTGACGTAACATGAAACCTATTAGTGCAAAAGCCCCATGGAGAGCGACAAAAGTCCACAGACCGCCTAATTGACACCAACGAGTAAAATCCCCTTGTGCTTCCGGTCCCCATAGTAGCAACAAAGAATGTGCTAAACTATTGGCAGGGGTGGAAACCGCCGCCGTTAAGAAATTGCAACCTTCCAAATAGGAACTAGCCAATCCATGGGTATACCAAGAAGTTACAAAAGTAGTCCCCGTAAACCAACCCCCTAAAGCGAAATAAGCACAAGGAAAGAGCAATAGGCCAGACCATCCTACAAAAACGAAACGGTCCCTTCGTAACCAGTCGTCCATAATATCAAATAGATCATTTTCTTCTTTAGTAACTCTACCAAGGGCTATAGTCATAGTGATCCTCCTATTCAATTACTTCAACCATTTCCGAGCACCTCATATTACTTCCAAGGCATATGATAGTTTGATTATCTGTGGACGATTTCTTTCTCGTTCAATGCCCTTTTTCAATGGTCTCGAAGATAGAAATTTTGCATTTTTATCTATGGGGTCACACCCGAAGTCGTGGTAAATCCATGAATTTCATTAGATTCATTTTTCTTATACTATAGAAATATAGAAATAAACATTTGAATTAAGCATTATTCTATGATTCCTATTTCAAAGCCTATCTTTTAAGGGAAAAATAACCCCTCTTTTCTCAGTCGCTCTCTATTGCATGGGTGGAAGAACAAAAATAGGATTCTGAAAAAAAAGAAAGATATTGAAAAGAAAAATTGACTTTCGAAATCCATTTTTATGTGTAACGGAAAAGAGTTGCGATTTCTTCTTATTCCTATAGAACGTCTAGTAACAAGAATATGAAATCGTAAATAGCGAAAAATTCTTGCCTTGCGCGGTCTAAGTCTAAGGAAATACAAAAAATCCGCTTATACAACAATTTCATCCACATCGAATTTATATATCAGAATAGCGGATAGAGGCATCATTCAAGGGGTCAGGTCTACTTACTTTATCTTTCTTTCCAATTTTATGGTGGGTTTTATAAGAATTTTTTTTCTATAACCTGCTTGTTTTATTCTAACAAGTCCTATACGGAAATGCCCGTTGAAGAGAAAATATATCTGATTGTCTCTCGGCCTATATCGAATTTTAGAAAGAAGAAACAAGAATTTTTTCTTTTTTTTTATTAACATTAAGAAAAAAGAATATAACTAAAATGGAATTGGCAATATAATTTTTATGCACTTTTAGAATGAAAAAAGGAAGGATTTTTTGGAATCGTTATTTCTTGCCTCTGTCATATCACGAAAACCTTTCGATTTGGAACGGGGAGAGATGGCTGAGTGGACTAAAGCGGCGGATTGCTAATCCGTTGTACAATTTTTTTGTACCGAGGGTTCGAATCCCTCTCTTTCCGCCCCCTCGGATCGTTTGGGACTTTCGAATTGTAAGGAATTCTAACCCCCGGATTTTCTCATAGATAAATGTACGAAATAAATCCAATTTGTAAGAAAAAATTCCCAAAAATTTTTGATTTTTACTCCTCACGTCCAGGATTACGTCCTGGGTCATTAGATAAGAATCCAAAGATAAAGAGGGAAACAAAGAATATCACTACTGTATAAACAAAGAGTTTGAGAGTAAGCATTACATAATCTCCAAGATTTTTTTTTAAGGAATAGATTACCCGTTTTTCCTTACCGCACAGATCCACTAGGATGGTTTTTTTTATTTTGACACCTAAAAAATGCAAAAATCAATTCTTAAAAAAAAAAATTGCAAGAATTGCTTTATAATAAGCAGTCTTATCAATATCAAAAATTAGTTTAAGTATTGTGTGGGTACCTAAAGGTACCTGCGCAACGTAGGTGCAGGGGGTAGAAAGGCTGATCCAAATTTATTGTTGGAGCTATACATTCAATGTAGAAGAATTTGAATTTTAGAATCGAAAGTTCATAATATAAGACTTCTCAGCTCTTCTACATTTTTGCATTTTTTTGGAATGAATACATCATTCAATTTGGCAGACAGAACAGAATAGTAAAGATTTCATCGAAAACTTACAGCAGCTTGCCAAACAAACGCTAATAGAAAAAAGAGTACAGGTATGACAGGCATAACATCCACGATTGGGTTGAAAATGGCATAAGCTTCGGGTAATTTGGCTAAGAAAAAACTAGTCGGATAAAGACCAGAATTAAAACAGATAGAGGTTAAACTAAGTATATTAGGCATAACAAGCATTTCGTTCTTGTAGAGTAGATAATTGGATTTTGATTGAGTTATTTTTCTAAGGGAAAAAGGAAAAGAAAAGGTGGATTCAAAATCCTTTTTTCTTCGGACTTTCCCAAACACAAAATACCTCCTTGTATTCGCATTCTCAAATGAGAATGGAAGAAATTCGACTTTCATATAATATCTTAATAGAATTCCATGTAATGATCAATGCATTTTTTGGATTCTATATTATCCGTATGTTTAGAATCCTAGCAAGAAAATATCCCTCATTTTTTAGGTAATTGAAGTGGGATTGACGAATAATATATAATAAAAATACTGTTTATTAGTGTCACATAAAACGAAATGGGGCGTGGCCAAGTGGTAAGGCAGCGGGTTTTGGTCCCGTTATTCGGAGGTTCGAATCCTTCCGTCCCAGATTTTTTTTCATGAAACGAAAGATAGAATCGTATTGTGCCCGGCACGACACAAAAGCTTATTAAAGAGAATAATTATTTCTTATGAACTCTTAGATTAGATGCATTTCTAAGGATTCTTTTTCTTTCTCAGAAAACAAACTCAAGTGTCAAGTCCAGTCAAATTGAATATCTTTATTTTTCATTAAAAATTTTGGTCTGTCAGGCACATTCAGGATATGCTCCTACTACTCATTACTCATATGTGTATGTGTTTTGAATATGTGTTTTGAAATTCGAACTTTTTAGATAAACTTTATGCTCCATATCCATGAAGTGGAAATTCTTACACCATACATTTGACACCTAATGTGAAGAAAAAGGAGGTTTCCATTCTACGGATAGAGACTAGATTTTTCTATTTTAGGCATTATCTGATTTGCAAATATCCATTTCTAAATCAATGGAATGTGAGGATTAGAGAGAAATTCATATATTCTGTCTACTCGACTTTGGAATTGATTGAAAAACAAGAATTTATGAGAGAAAACACTGTATAAAAAATCAGACCTATTCCTTTATGATACAGATAGATTTTTCTTTTGTTGTTTTATTAGTAAAAAAGAGGGGCTCTTCTTTGGTTAAGCGAAAACGATCTCGATCCGTGATTCTTTAAATATCCAAAATATCCAGAATGATCCATTCCGGTAAGGATAAGGTAAGAACTGTTCGTTGGATAGAATGGGTTCGAAAAAAAAAATCATACTTTTCTTATTTTTAATTTTGAGTTCTTTCTGTTACCTAAAAGAAAGAATGCTATAAGTAAAAGCAAAGACCCTAATTTTACTTTACACTAATTTTTTTTTACTTCATTTTTGCTTTCTTTTGTTACTCCTGTTATTCCAGTCGAAGAACTATGAAAAGTTTATAATTAACAAAAAACTGCTAATCTTTTCATTGGCATAGTTTATTTGTTGGAGAAGAGTTGATTCTTCTGATTTCAGGATTGATCATCTCGAGTTCTCTGTTGAGGATGGAAATTCAATAATAAATAAGTCTTAAGCAAACTATTTTATTCCTCTTTTTCAAACTATGTTTCATTCATATGATAGAATATGGGTTTAAATAAATTGGATCCTTGCGGAGTTTTCCACGATAAATACTTATTTCTTTTATCCATATTTCTCCATAGATAGTAAGTTTGAATTAGTATACAAAACCAATGACTATTCATGATTCCATCCATATTGGATCAATTCTCGATACCACTTTGCAATGAAATTAGAGGAATGTTATGGTAAAACTTCGTTTAAAACGATGTGGTAGAAAGCAACGTGCGACTTGAAGGAGATGATCGATTGTGGATTTTGCTATCCACCATTTTCCATAGTAATGAAAATGCTCTTGGCTCGACATAGTCTGTTCTATTTGTCCCGAACCGAATTTGCGCTGGGTTGTTTGTAAGTAAATAGTACACGATGGAGCTCGAGAAGACAGAATTGATTTTTTATCAAGGGAAAGAATCTAGGGTTAGTGAAAACTAATAAATTAGGCCAACTTTGTCAGTCTATCCTTAATATAGCAATTGAAAGGTTAAAATAAGAAAAAGTCTAATTTTGGAAGATTGGAAAATTTTTTCGATTAAAAGTCTATCAGAATCAATCGTTCATATTCGATTTCTCTAGAAGAGGAAAATGCTTTATTGAAGGAAATAAGAAAAAAAAAAAGGGTATGTTGCTACTCTTTTGAAAGAAAAAAGAATAGGAATTCCCGAAGTAATGTCTAAACCCAAGGATTTCACAAATCAAAGATAAAGGATTCCGGAACAAGTAAACATGATTTTCAACCATCTTAACAATAGAAATAGAATTAGATCAGAATAAGGAATAAAAGTCAATTTGTTCGAGATGAGATAAAGAAAAGAGTTTAGAGACGACTCAAAAAATTTGGAAGGATTTCTCTTTTGAATTCTGTCAGTCAAAATTAGCCAACTTGAGTCATGAGTATAAATGAAATTTGTTTTTTCTTCTATAAGGAAATTAATGCAAGTCATAGTCTAATTTCTATCTACTTGTATTATAGATAGAAATTAGAATCATTTTCTCGAGCCGTATGAGGAGAAAACCTCCTATACGTTTCTAGGGGGGGCTTTGTTTATCTACATCTATCCCAATAAGCTGTCTATCGAATCGTTGCAATTGATGTTCGATCTCGAAGAGAAGGAAGAGATCTTCAAAAAGTTGGTTTTTATGATCCGATAAAGAATCAAACTTGTTTAAATGTTCCAGCTATTCTCTATTTCCTTGAAAAAGGTGCTCAACCTACAAGAACTGTTTATGATATTTTAAGGAAAGCAGAATTCTTTAAAGATAAAGAAAGAACTTTGAGTTAATTGAAGAACTAAATGAATAAAAAATAAAAAAGTAGGAGAGGGTCATTAATATCCCTTAATTATTTAGACACAGCCTCTTTTTTAGTCCTATTTTTTTGCTGCATTTATGTGGTGCCAATCCAACAAAAGCCCTTATTTAATTTCCTTATTTGGATCTAATTGGTTTTCTTACCATTGTATTTCTATTGACAAAGGTCTATTGAACAAATAGAATTTGTATCTAGATAGGTCTCTTTATCGTCACTCCATATTAGGTATTTCTGTCTACACTTTGCTCAAATGATAGGGTTGCCCCCCCCCCCCTGCATGTACTTTCATATAAGATTTTTCTATTTAAATGCTAAAAAATAACAATTTTGCTATTATGATTGGGGCCGCTCCTTTTTTAACCTTAGTGAAATTAAACCGATCTGTTTATTTTGGTATTTGAGTGTTTTTAATGGGTGAGAAAATCTTTCTTTTGATGTCTTGCTAATTCAATGTTTTGCCAGGAGCGTCCGGTGTAATTCCATCGATTTTTGGATTTCGATCGTATCTAAGATCCTATTTTATCTGGGTTGCTAACTCAATGGTAGAGTACTCGGCTTTTAAGTGCGACTATGATCTTTTACACATTTGGATGAAGCAACAAATTCGTCCAGACTCTTGGTAGAGTCTAGAAGACCACGACTGATCCTCAAAGGTAATGAATGGAAAAAGTAGCATGTCGTAATAAAATCAATTTCTTTTTTTTTTGGAATAAAAAAATTCTGATTTTCTGGGTCTAGTGAATAAATGGATAGAGCCTGGCTCTAATTCTGGTAAAATAAAAAGCAACGAGCTTAACTTCTTAATTGAAATGATTCCCCGATCTAATTAGACGTTAAAAATGGATTAGTGCCTGATGCGGGGAAAGATTGGGTTTTCCTATCGGTGGACCCTTTAATTTTTTTTAGGAATCCTAATTATTCTTGATTATGGATTGAAAAGGAATGTTATGAATGGAATGTGTAAAAGAAGCAGTATATTGATAAAGAGACTGTATTCCAAAGTCAAAAGAGCGATTGGCCTGCAAAAATAAAAGATTTGTTCTTTTTTGTAATTAGAACAAACATAAACTAATTAGATAGAAAAGGAGCATAAAAAGATCTATGGATTAGACTCCCTTTCTTTTCAGGGTTTGTTTTAAAAAATGTAACACCCTGTTCTGACCATATTGCACTATGTATCATCATTTGATAAATCGAGAAATGCTTTTTTCTCTGATTCAAGTAGAAATACAAATGGCAAAATTCGAAGGGTATTCAGAAAAACAGAAATCTCGTCAACAATACTTCGTCTACCCACTTCTCTTTCAGGAATATATTTATGCATTTGCCCATGATTATGTATTAAATGGTTCCGAATCTGTGGAAATTATTGGTTGTAATAACAAGAAATTTAGTTCACTACTTGTGAAACGTTTAATTATTCGAATGTATCAGCAGAATTTTTGGATTAATTCGGTTAATCATCCTCACCAAGATCGATTGTTGGATCACAGCAATCATTTTTATTCTGAGTTTTATTCTCAGATTCTATCTGAGGGGTTTGCAATCGTTGTAGAAATCCCATTCTCGCTAGGACAACTATCTTGTCCGGAAGAAAAAGAAATACCAAAGTTTCAAAATTTACGATCTATTCATTCCATATTTCCCTTTTTAGAAGACAAATTTTTGCATTTACATTATCTATCACATATAGAAATACCCTATCCTATCCATTTTGAAATCTTGGTTCAACTCCTTGAATACCGGATCCAAGATGTTCCATCTTTGCATTTATTGCGATTCTTTCTCAACTATTATTCGAATTGGAATAGTCTTATTACTTCAATGAAATCCATTTTTCTTTTTTCAAAAGAAAATAAAAGACTATCTCGATTCCTATATAACTCTTATGTATCAGAATATGAATTTTTCTTGTTGTTTCTTCGTAAACAATCTTCTTGCTTACGATTAACATCTTCTGG